TAACTATGGATATGATGCCAGAAATAGACCGATTTTATATCACCCTTCAATTCGAATTAGCAAAAGCAATGTCTCCTTGCATAATATGGATTCCAAACATTCACGATCTGGATGTGAATGAGTCGAATTACTTATCCCTCGGTCTATTAGTGAACTATCTCTCCAGGGATTGTGAAAGATGTTCCACTCGAAATATTCTTGTTATTGCTTCGACTCATATTCCCCAAAAAGTGGATCCCGCTCTAATAGCTCCGAATAAATTAAATACATGCATTAAGATACGAAGGCTTCTTATTCCACAACAACGAAAGCACGTTTTCACTCTTTCATATAGTAGGGGATTTCACTTGGAAAAGAAAATGTTCCATACTAAGAGATTCGGGTCCGTAACCATGGGTTCCAATGTACGAGATCTTGTAGCACTTACCAATGAGGCCCTATCGATTAGTATTACACAGAAGAAATCAATTATAGACACTAATATAATTAGATCTGCTCTTCATAGACAAACTTGGGATTTGCGATCCCAGGTAAGATCGGTTCAGGATCATGGGATCCTTTTCTATCAGATAGGAAGGGCTGTTGCACAAAATGTATTTCTAAGTAATTGCCCGATAGATCCTATATCTATCTATATGAAGAAGAAATCATGTAACGAAGGGGATTCTTATTTGTACAAATGGTACTTCGAACTTGGAACGAGCATGAAGAAATTAACGATACTTCTTTATCTTTTGAGTTGTTCTGCCGGATCGATTGCTCAAGACCTTTGGTCTCTACCCGGACCCGATGAAAAAAATGGGATCACCTATTATGGACTTGTTGAGAATGATTCTGATCTAGTTCATGGCCTATTAGAAGTAGAAGGCGCTCTAGTGGGATCCTCACGGACAGAAAAAGATTGCAGTCAGTTTGATAATGATCGAGTGACATTGCTTCTTCGGCCCGAACCAAGGAGTCCCTTAGATATGATGCAAAATGGATCTTGTTCTATCCTTGATCAGGGATTTCTCTATGAAAAATATGAATCGGAGTTTGAAGAAGGGGAAGTAGAAGGAATCCTCGACCCGCAACAGATAGAGGAGGATTTATTCAATCACATAGTTTGGGCGCCTAGAATATGGAGCCCTTGGGGCTTTCTATTTGATTGTATCGAAAGGCCCAATTCATTGGGATTTCCCTATTGGGCCAGGTCATTTCGGGGCAAGCGGATCATTTATGGTGAAGAGGATGAGCTTCAAGAGAATGATTCGGAGTTCTTGCAGAGTGGAACCATGCAGTACCAGATACGAGATAGATCTTCCAAAGAACAAGGCGTTTTTCGAATAAGCCAATTCATTTGGGACCCTGCAGATCCACTCTTTTTCCTATTCAAAGACCAGCCCCTTGTCTCTGTGTTTTCACATCGAGAATTCTTTGCAGATGAAGAGATGTCAAAGGGGCTTCTTACTTCCCAAACAGATCCTCCTACATCTATATATAAACGCTGGTTTATCAAGAATACGCAAGAAAAGCACTTCGAATTGTTGATTCATCGCCAGAGATGGCTTAGAACCAAGAGTTCATTATCTAATGGATTTTTCCGTTCTAATACTCTATCCGAGAGTTATCAGTATTTATCAAATCTGTTCCTATCTAACGGAAGGCTATTGGATCAAATGACAAAGGCATTGTTGAGAAAAAGATGGCTTTTCCCGGATGAAATGAAAATTGGATTCATGTAATAGGAGAAAGGTTTCCCATTCCTTAGCCTGAAAGATATGTGGCCATGAAATAGGGATTAAGTGGAACAGAATTGACTGAGTGGTAGAGTCGTGGAAACACCTCCTTCTTCCATATTTTGGACACGGAACAATATGTTACTGCTGAAACATGGAAGAATTGAAATCTTAGATCAAAACACTATGTATGGATGGTATGAACTGCCTAAACAAGAATTCTTGAACAGCGAGCAACGAGAGCGATTCCTCACTACATCAAAAAATTTCCATTAATGAAAGATGTAAATCCATTGGAAAAATAAAAAATACGTATGTCGGATGAAATGGTGGTTGTTGCTATCTGCTCCAATAACGAATCGTTGGTTTAACTGAATAACTAAATGAATAACTAAATAAAATAGATAGAACCTTCTCTTCGTCTCAGGTCGATGGATCTTCTCAATTGGAAGATCCCCTATATGGATAATATACACATTCCAGTTGACCGGGCCTAATTCTAATTCTTTTGTTCTGAAGCAAAGATATCCACGGGGCGGTTCGTCCTATTCAGATATTCACGACCAAGAAGTACTGGATTCTCTTTCGGATAGGCTCTGAAAGGAGAAAGAGAAGGAAGGCTGGAATGCCAACAGACGCCTATTATTGAATTCACCCGACCCGATAGTACCCATTTTATTTTGGGAACATAACATCCAGTGCCAAAGTCACTGAATGGGTAAGTCGCCAATCCCTAAAACGGACTATGTACTGTACTTTATCTGTTGGGTTACGGGCGGGCA